CTATTTCTTTTTTCTTTTTTCTTAGTTTAGCTAATCTATCATGAAAAGGAAAAAAAGGTAAAGTAACGTTGTGTTGATTGTTTTCTAAATGTAAGTTTTCTTCTTCCGCATCTAGAAAGGGAATAAATAAATCAATCAAATTCCGAGAGGCTTCATGAAGTGCTTCTTTAGGAGTTAAACTTCCATTTGTCCATATTTCTAGAAAAAGTATCTCCTGTTTTTCATTATCATTCCCATAACAATGAATACTATGATTCGCATTTCGAACAGGCATGAATACAGCATCTATAGGATAACTTCCGTCGTGAAAGTTCTTTGGCGTTTTTATGCCGTATCCTCTATTTCTCTCGATTTGTAATCCAATACACAAATCAATTGGTTCGGTTAGGCTAGCTATATGCTGTGTATTATCAACGATTTCCACAGAAGGCGGTAAGATGATGTCTTGAGCAGTTACATATCCGGGACCCTTGGCACAAATAAAGGCGTTACGAGTTCCATACAAATTACTTCTCAATACAATTGCTTTTAAATTCATTAAAATTTCATGTACTGATTCTTGAATACCTACTATGGTAGAATATTCGTGTGGTATTTTCTCAGATTTTGCACGTGTAATGCATGTTCCTTCTATTTCTCCAAGCAAAGCTCTTCGCATCGCAATGCCTATTGTGTCGGCTTGGCCTTTCATAAGTGGAGACAGAATAAAGCGTCCATAATAAAGACGCTTACTATCTGTTCTTGATTCAACACACTTCCACTGCAGTGTCCGAGTAGAGACTTTTACTTTCTCTCGAACCATAGTAATATTATTTTATTTGATCAGATCATTGAATCATTTATTTCTCTTGAAATCTCTTTAGTGTTTATTTCTACACACGTCTTTTTTTAGGGGGTCTACAGCCATTATGTGGCATAGGGGTTACATCCCGTACGAAACTTAATAGTATACCACTTCTACGAATAGCTCGTAATGCTCCATCTCTTCCGAGACCAGGACCTTTTATCAGAACTTCCGCTCGTCGCATACCTTGGTCTACTACTGCTCGAATAGCATTTCCCGCTGCGGTTTGAGCAGCAAAAGGAGTCCCTCTTCTTGGACCCTTGAATCCACAAGTACCGGCGGAGGAACAATAAATTACCTGACCCCGTACATCTGTAATAGTAACAATGGTATTGTTGAAACTTGCTTGAACATGAATAACTCCTTTTGGTATTCTACGTGCACTTTTCCGTGCACTACTGCGCCCATTCCTACGTGAACCAACTTTTGGTATAGGTTTTGCCATATTTTATCATTTCATAAGGATAAGTCAGAGATATATGGATATATCCATTTCATGTCAAAACAGATCTTCTATTTTTATTTGTTCATCGCTTTCTTTAAGATTAGTTTCTTTTCTTTAACTTTAAGGAGTTCTTTTTAGAATAGAAAGATTATCCTTGTCTTTGTTTATGTCTCGGGTTGGAACAAATTACGACAATTCGTCCCCTCCTACGGATTAGTCGACATTTTTCACAAATTTTCCGAACGGAAGCCCTTATTTTCATAGTTGTTATTCCTTAAATTTTTCCGAATTATTGGAAGAAAATAAGTTTCTTGAAATTTTTGAACCTTGAATTGGATCCCCCTGAAAGGAATCTTGAAGTTGAAAAAACTACCTAATCGTTCGAATCCTTGTTGCGGAGTCTATAAATTATACGCCCCCTGGTTGAATCATAAGCACTTACTTCACTTTTGTTGACTCTATCCCACGGTGGTATACGTATAAAACTCGATCGGACCCTTCCTGAAACATAACCTAGAATCAGATCTTCATTATCTAAAGGAATCTGAAGTGGACGTGATTCACTAATTAAACCTCCATGAATACATTTTTGTTCTTTTATTCCAGGTAAAACTTCCTTAACGTATCAACTACTGTAGGGCAGGAGGAGTCCTATTAGACAACCTGTGCTTTTTTTTTTTCACAAATGGAAAGTTTCGGATACAATTCGGATATTTAGACAGATTACCATATATAACACAAAATTTCTCCGCCGATTCCTTCTAGTCGAGCCTCCCGGTCTGTCATTATACCCCGAGAAGTAGAAAGAATTACAATCCCCATCCCGCCTAAAATTCTAGGAATTTGTTGATAGTTAGAATAGATTCGTAGACCGGGTCGACTGATCCGTCGTAAATTTAAAATAGTTCTATATGGTCCTTTCCTATTCCTTCTATGTCGTAGGGTTAAAACCAAAAAATATTTGTTTCTTTCCCGATGTTTCCTTATGTTATCGATAAAACCTTCTCGTAAAAGTATTTTAACAATGTTTTCAGTGATGTTAGTAGATCCTATTCGAATCGTTCCTTTTCTATTCATGTCAGCATTTCGTATAGAAGTTATTATGTCAGCAATAGTGTCCTTACCCATGGTAAACTAAAATTATTGTTGCTCCCGAATTTTGATATAACCAACATGTTCTTTTTTTTTTTACTTAGTAAAGGTATATACGTGAGACACAATCTACTAATTAATCTATGTCATTTAAATACTCTAATTTAAATACTATAACTATATTGAATTGAGGTCTCGTCTTATAATACCTCAGGAGCTAATGAAACTATTTTAGTGAAATTTAACTGTCTCAATTCCCCGGCGATCGCACCAAAAATTCGAGTTCCTTTTGGATTTCCTTTTTGATCAATGACAACTGCAGCATTGTCATCATATCGTATTATCATACCGTTGTCGCGTTTGAGTTCTTTACAAGTACGTACAATTACAGCTCTGATCACTTCTGATCTTTCTAGAGGTGCCTTTGGTACTGCTTCCTTGATCACAGCAACAATAACGTCACCAATATGAGCATATCGGCGATTACTAGCTCCTATGACTCGAATACACATTAATTCTCGGGCCCCGCTGTTATCTGCTACATTCAAATGGGTCTGAGGTTGAATCATTTTTTTTAATCTCTTCTTTCAATGGAACAAAGGACGAAGAAAAAAAGAAATATTGTTTGTCAAAAAAAAAAAAGGAAACCCGCAATTGTTTTTTTTATTCCCAAGACTTCTTTCCTTTGGTTCTATATTCCTATCCTGAAATAATGAATTGAGTTTTTATAGGCATTTTGGACGCCGCTATTGAAATAGCCTTTCTTGCTATATTTTCGGCTACTCCGCTCATTTCATAAAGTATTCTGCCCGGTTTAACGACAGCTACCCAATACTCGGGAGACCCTTTCCCCGAACCCATACGTGTTTCTGTAGGTCTTACCGTAACTGGTTTGTCTGGAAATATACGTACCCATATTTTTCCACCACGGCGTACATTTCGTGTCATTGCGCGGCGCCCCGCTTCTATTTGTCTAGATGTAATCCAAGCGGGTTCAAGTGCTTGAAGAGCATATCTACCGAAACAAATGCGATTACCTCGATAAGATATTCCTTTCATTCTTCCTCTATGTTGGTTACGAAATCTGGTTCTTTTTGGGTTATAGTTGATGGTTGTTTATCAATTCCATCTCTACTACAGAACTGGACATGAGAGTTTCTTCTCATCCAGCTCCTCGCGAAAAAAAAAATGACTAAAAAATATTTTATTTTATTCTTAAGATATATAGGTAGTTAATGAATAATAGATTGAATCCTGGGATTCTTTGCTTTGAGATTTTATCTGATCTATTAGAAATTTGTCTATCTTGTTTGGATATATATTGGATATATATATATAAGTAATTAAACATGGATTCTATTTATAGATAATGTCTTATCTTGTTTTTGTTATAATGTTATAACGAATCTTTATTTTGTTTTGTCTTTTTTTATCATATTCATCTCGGATCGATAAAAATTTAACAATCAAATAAAATGAAAATAAAATTTTCGCGGGCGAATATTTACTCTTTCAATATCTATTTCAGTTGTCGGGTTAACTCATGACCTCTCAGAATCAGAATAAAAAGAAATGAAGTGGTCTCTGGTTTGTTCCGCCATCCTACCCGATAAATCATTAGGATTCGTTTTCAATAGAATCCTCTGCATTCACGGGTTCCGTCGTCCCCATCGCTTCTCGATTAATGCTTAGGTCTGAATTCTCCAATGGAGCCTTAATTTAATATTTAATAAAAAGAAAAATTTAATATTTAATAAAAATAAAATAAAATTTAATAAAAATAAAATAAAATTTGTTAATTTGTTCTTTAGTCAACCTTCTCAGTCTTTATTGACTTAAGGCTCTTGATTTTTTCTTCGATGAACAGATATTCATCTAATTATTGATGAATCTCTATTGATGCTCTATTACATTGCTCTTTATGAGATGATTCATAGACCTTACATATTGGAATCATATATCATTTCATTGCTATTTCTTTTTCTCTCTTTCTCTCATCCTTCTATTTATCCACATACTTTTTTATTTTGCTTCACAATTTAGATATATTCATAATCAGATTGGTTTTTTTTTTACTTAACTTAATGCAAAAAAAAAGATTTCAGTTGCTATAATGATATGACCAATATATCATATCTTGACTGATTCTTTGGATCCAGATAATCCGAGGCGATGAGTTGGTTATTAGTGCTATAGTTATTAACTTATACTGTGATTCGCCCATTTTTTTTTTGAATCCTAAGCCTAAAAACCCAACGAGTCGCACACTAAGCATAGCAATTATATCAAATGATCAATCAAATTTTTATTTAACCTTTATAGAATTTAGAACTGCTCATTTTTTTATTGAACATAAAAAAATGAAAGAATTTGTCATTTTTTGTTCTATCGCAGAATAGAACGTAAAGACAAGTAGAGTCTTATTCTTATTATTCTTCATCTATAATCTATAAATATCCAAATTTTGATTCCTAATACCCCATAGATAGTTCGAACTCTATAGGAGCAATACTCAATTTTTGCTCCAATCGTTTGTAGAGGAACCCTACCTTCCCGGATCCATTCGACACGCGCAATTTCTTTTCCGCCGATACGCCCTGCAATTTGTATTTGAATTCC